CGCTTCGCTTCCGGTTCTTCGGAAGAATCAACTTACGTCTCCCTTCTTCATTGATCTGGGGGAAAAGGAAACGTCTACCAGTTGGGAAGCTAGACATCAAGTAAGTGGCTTGATGAGGATAACTAAGCTGACACGCCGGAGTTGGCTGCTGGCACAAGAGGGTGGTGCCTTACCGCACCGCAGGCGGACGCGCGGTAGCGTTCGTGGTGGTGCTTCAGGATTCCAATGTACTGCGTCCAAGATCAGAACGAGCTTGCCGGCGGACCACTGCCGTCCCATTCTTGAGTGAGCTGGAGCGCAGCCATCTTATCCACTGAACTAGCTAGAAGCTATCGCTTCGGGTCGAAGCATTAAAAGAAAAGGACCGGGAAACGCGGCGGCATAGGAACCACGGGACCCCCTATTAGTAAAGGGAAAACGGAAGTGCGCTCCTGCGCACCAGCTGAAAAAGCCCTTTCCCTTTTTAATAATAATAAATAAGGTAAGCTTCATAGCTCCAACCTAGTAAAGGGGCTTTGATGCCCTTTGTATAGGTTGGGTTGCTGGATACGGGATCCTCGTAGTAGGCTGGACCAACATCCATCCGAGAGAGGGCAGTCTTTAGAAACAACAGGGTGTACGTATCCCAGGTGAGCCAAGAGGTTCAGAGTGGGAGTAGATCAGAGAACGCTTCGCCTTTTCTATAGAAGGAGTCAACTGAGTTCTGAACGAATTAGCTCCTTGGTAATGGCTCAATCTATAGATAGAAAGCCCCATGATGGGAAACTACCACGTTAGGTTTGGAGAGAGATGGGACCGGTTATATAATAGAGGGAGCAGATGCAAGCTTTTTCTTTCAATAGCCGGCCAAATGACTACAGGATCATCGGTCTACTCTACCTCAATTCACCATTTCGAACCTTATACAGAAGGTTTTTCCGTACCAGCTTCTTCTACCTATACCGCAGTTGAAGCACCTAAAGGAGAATTTGGTGTCTTTCTGGTCAGTAATGGAAGCAATCGTCCCTACCGTCGTAAAATAAGAGCACCTGGCTTTGCCCATTCACAAGGACTCGATTCTATGTCCAAACATCACATGCCAGCAGATGTGGTCACCATCATTGGTACTCAAGATATTGTGTTTGGAGAGGTGGATAGATAGGACTACTAGTTGCTCGATCAGGACCCTAGCTTTATTGCGAGCCAAAAACAAAGATGGATTCCCCTTCCCCTTCTATCTTCAGTACTAGAGATGAACGAATTGCATACGCCCGAAATTTAGATCGAAGAATTGTTGGGGTCTTGGAATTTCATGAACGCGGAGCCAACGAGTTCAGTCGAACAGCGTATATAGTAAATAGAAGTGGAAGAGCCTTTCCTTTCGTTTTAAACAACTCTAAATGAAAGGAGCCACCACAGATGTATGCACAATGATTGGATTTTGGTGCATACACATACAGCAGCGAATCGAAGTGCGTAAGCCCCTTTAGAGTAGAGATAGAGGCGGTCCATTTTTTAAAATCAAAGCAAAATGCAGCTGAAAGCAAGGGCGGTCGTAGATCAGCTGAAGGTGCCAGGTTCCTGCAGGAGAGGACTCTAACTCATGCCAATGGAAGCAGAAAAAAGGGATGAACATGCCCATCCGCCTTTCTGACCTGCAGACTTGGTAAGATTGGATGTTAAAATGGACTAAGGCTTCATCCACTTATTATTATTATTTCTCTCCATCCGTCTTATTTCACTCACTGATTTCTGACGGTTGCTTATCATATTCAGGTACTTATGATCTTGTAGGTTAGGATTTTAGGAAAAGAGTGGAATCGCTTTTCTTTGATACTATTTTATTGTTGCGGCTTCTGCTTGTTCATGCTAAACTTTTATAACACTCTTACTAGCCCAATGGACAAAGCCTATTTTTATGAGTTCTTGTCTTTCTCTCACCACCCCTTGGTCGCCAATCTTGTCATTTCCTATGACAAAGCAGTATGGTACATGGAATGTCCCCTATCTCACCTTTTAGGTGCTAAAAAAACTATAAGCTTTGCAAAGAAACAAATATCCACAGGAAGTAAGAACGATAAAGTTATCAACTTTTTTAAAAAGTTCTGTCAAAAGCCACGCGAATCAACACTTTTCTTCGCGTTACCGCGGCCTCTTTGAATCACACCTAAAGGCTAATGGGCGGATCGAAGACTGAGGCAGCAACCATGCTGATCCGACCTGAAGACGTCGCGACTGTGTCGACTTCGTCACTGGTGATTGCTCTCCTTTATCTGGTGACTCCTGAATCCTGAATCACCTATTGGCTAGTCGACAACAACGACTATACAAGACCCAGAAGTCAGATCCGCCGAACTTAAGTTGCAACTCCACTTCACTTAAGGCAGGATCCCGCTTTGAGAAATCCTCTGCCTCTATCGGTCAAGCAAGATTTAGCAAAAATATATTGTTCTGAAGACTTAGCCACCATACTCTGGTGTTTCAACCAACCGTCGGTGATTTATGAAAAAAAAAATGGCAA